ACGGTTCATATTCTGGATTGGGTTCATCTCTATAAGTAATAAGTAATTCGAGGAACCAGATTGTAAACATGAAAAAGTAGGAGCTTAGCGGGTCCTTACCCCCCTTTATCTGATTAGAGCGGAAAGGACCCGCGGAATTCTTACTCTTACGCGGAATTCTTACTCTTATAATATAACGCGACTTTAATCTATTCCATAACCTACAAATCGATTACCTATTTCGATTTGTAAAATAACAAAGAGAAACTTTTGCTCTGATGGTCAGAATCCCTCTATTTATTCTTTTGTTTGTTAATGATGTTAGTGAAGCAATCCATCGGTTGATTTATAGTCTCCGTCCTTCGCCCATAAAATTGATTCACTCTTATGAAGCAACAAGAAAGAAGGGATCAATCGAGGATCCATTATTTTCTTCCACGAAAGAAGTATCCTGCAAATCATTGATTTAGTTTAGAGTAATAAACTAATAAAACCTTAATTAAAACTACTCGACTAGCCCTAAAAAGAAAAACCACCCTTGAATGGAAGGGTATACGTTTTTTTTGCAAAATTCTGTAAGTTCGAAGTTGAACTTAATTGAATAAGCCAAGCAATTTTATTTGCTCACAAGAAATTTGTCCCCGTCATATTTTCTTTCCCTCTGTTTGTCCACTACCTCGCCTGAACCTCAGCAAAAGGGGTCTAAGAGACAGACCCAAATAAAGAAAAGAAGAAATAGTAATAATCTTTGACGAATAGGAAGAAAAATGATTCTTATTTCGATACAAGAAGAATCGACACAAGAAAAAGGAAAAAAAGCCTTTTTCTTGTGCCCAATAGAGGATTAAGAAGACCAGCAATCCCTCCTAAAAGGAAGAAACCCTTTTCTTGTTCCCGACTTTGCCTTGAATTCTCTTCTTTTGCATGAGATAGAAATAAGGAATTTCAGACATCTTAAACAAAAAAAGGATTTCCAAAATAGATCATAGAAAATTCTAGCAATCGCCAATAAATCGCGGCTTTTTACCAACTTGATGGTAAGAAATTCCGGGACCTAGAAATTCATTTCGTACAATTGAACCTTTTCAAACTGTTTCTTTTTAAGAACCAAAAAAACTTGTGCCAAAATAACAGATGCGAAGAAAAATAAAAGGCCTTGGACGCGTAATGGATCCTGAAGCACTATTTCTGCATCCCCCTGACCAAACCCTCCCACATTAGGATTGCTTGTTAATGGTTGATCAAGCTTGATCGATTCCCCTTCTGAAACAAGAAGTTCTGGCCCGGGAGGTATAATATCAACCACTTGGCGTCCATCCGATGCATCGACTATGGATATTTCATATCCCCCCCTTTCTTTCCGTAGTATTTTTCTTACTATACCTGTTGACGTAGCATTATAGACCGTATTGTTACTCTTGCTACCATCAGGATAGATCTGTCCCCTTCCTCGGTTTCCCCCTACATATATGGGATATTTTAAGAAATGAACGTCTTTCTTCGTAGCAGGATCGGGGGAAAGAATGGGAAAGACGATTTCACTATATTTCTGACCGGGAACAGGGCCTATCACAAGAATATTTTTTTTATCGGGACGATAACTCTGAAAAGAGAGATTTCCTATCTTTTCTTTCAACTCAGGAGAAATACGGTCGGGCGGCGCTAATTCGAATCCCTCGGGCAAAATAAGAACAGCACCCACATTTAACCCTCCCTTTTTCCCATTAGCAAGAACTTGTTTCAGTTGCATATCATAAGGAATTCGAAGAACTGCTTCAAATACAGTATCGGGAAGCACAGCTTGGGGAACTTCAATATCCACGGGCTTATTAGCTAAATGGCAATTGGCACATACAATTCGTCCGGTTGCTTCTCGTGGGTTTTCATAACCCTGCTGCGCAAAAATGGGATATGCATTTGAAATAGATGTCCGAGTTATTACGTATATCAGGATCGATAGAGAAATCGATCGAATCATCTGTTCCTTTATCCAAGAAAAAGTATTTCTATTTTCCATGTCCAACGCAGATCCCGGAATTTCTACAATAAATTAGATAGGTAGCTAAGCTAACCTAGTTCCCTATACACGAGTCTGTTGTCATTGTACTGCAACTGTTGTACTGGAATGATGAATACCCTCTAAAAGAAGAAAGATGCTAATTTGATCAATATCAGGAGATCGAATGAGTTTATGCTTCACTTATTGAATGATAAACGACTACAAGTGAAGGAGATAGACGGTTTAAATAAAAAAAGGTCCAAAATTTCAAACATGTATCTAGAATCACTGGAAAACTAGAAAGAAAAATAGCGAAAACGAGCTCGTTAGGAGCCCATCCAAGATTGTTGTAGACCCAATGAATTACTAGTTCCCAACCGCGGGTGGAGTGATATCCAACAAAAAAATCAGTAACTAAAAGAATAATAAAAGCTTTTATTGAGTCATTTAAGTTATAGAAGAATTCCTGAACCCAAGAATTCAAAATGACAAGTTCCTCTTTACCTAGAAAAAAAGAACCACTTAGAATAGCCAAACAGATTATATTTGTCGAGAAATACAAAATGATATGGAGATGATCCTCATTATCTATTTTGGCCAGTTGTATTATTTCCTTGTGTATTCCTATAGGGGGTTTTTGTATATGTGTCTTCGGTTTCTCTTTTATCATTTCGTCCAAGAGAAAAAGCTCTTCTAATTCTATGAATCTTTCTAGAACCTTTTTCTCTTGAATATCAGTTAAGAGAGTTTCGGATTGCCTGGTATTCCACCAATTCTTAATCCAAAGTTCCATACATTTGTTAAAAGAGAAAGAGACTCCCCAGGGCAAAAGTACGATAAATACAAGATATAGGAAAGAAGGCAATGCTTTCTTTTTTTTCATTTTTGATCTGTAAATTGAGTTGTTAATGAATCCGCTTCATTTGCTGATTCTATTTCATTCGCTGACCCTATATAATATTTCTTTTTCTTTAAAGCAAAAATTCTATAACAAGGTTTGCGGCCTTGTATCCATTTCTCTTTTTTGTATACTAGTGAAATTTCCTTGCATTGGGTTCTTTCTTAGATCTAGATGGAGTGGAATAGAGAAATAGAATAAAAAAAAGCCCTTTCGAATGAAAATGGAAGAATATTATGCCATATATCTCACTTGGACAAAACAAATTAGAAGCCATTTTCTCTTATCCTCGTTTGTCCTCTCCTTTAGATAAATACTAAGAACCCCCTTACAATAAGGAATCCTATTTCGAAGGGTCCTCCTCCCTGTGTTGAGAAAATCTTCTTCTAATTCGTCTTCATTCAATTCATTTCAAAAAAAAGCAATCGGTACTCAAAATACTTCAATTGGTATGCCTAAGAAATAGGCCAATTCGGCAGCTTTTTGTTCAATTTCTCGTGGAGTAAAAAACTTATCATCAGTACGAGTCAAGGGAATGACTCCCTGGCCTCGGATTTCCATATAAAGGATACGACGAGGATAAAGACCCTCTTTAACCTGAATTCTAATTGATTGGATATCCCGCATAAGGAATCGAAGGAAGACGCGGCGTTTTATTCCAGGGAATCCCCAACGAAAAATGCACACTATTCCCTCTTTTCTATCAAACCGGTCATAACCACTGCCTACATTCCATAAAATAGTGCACCACAAGTAGGAGCTAATGAATAGGCCCGCGATTCCGTAGAAAGACATCACGACTCCCTGTGGAAAAAAAAGAATTTGTTGAGACGGAAGTACAGATATCATATTCTTACCAAGATAACTGGAAGCCCCAACCAATAAGAATCCTAGTGAACCTAGAAAAAGAATACAGGCCCAGAAAAAATTACCTCTTTTTCGAGAACCCTTTAGAAGTTCTATCCATATGTGTTCTGATCGCCAATTCATATTAGATATACTAAATTCAGCAGCGGTCGATTAAAATTGAGAGAATAAGCTAAATGATAATGTTACTTTATTCAGCAGCGGTCGATTGAAATTGAGAGAATAAGCTAAATGTTACTTTATTTGATTCTGAAATCGCCTTCAGCAACTAGTACTCCTGTGAAATAATTGGTTAGATACATTGACTTTCTATTCAAAAAAAAAATTCGTTGATCCACTTAAAATAAAATTTGCTATACCCGGTTCCGCATATGCATGCATTTATGCTCGTAGCTTATATCCGCATCCATAGCCATTTTTCGTTTGTGTGTAGAAAGAGCCACATATCCTACCATATTATATTACTTACACTAAAAAATATCTGTATTACAATCCTGCGTGGAAATACATTGAGAAAATTCGCCCCCGTCGGTTCTAGACAATCTTATTTTTCTGCACATAAAGAAATAAAGAAGCCATTGCAATTGCCGGAAATACTAAGCCTACTAAAGGCACGAAAATAGAAGGTAAGTTAAAATCCATCATAGAATAGATGTCTCAATTCAAATTTACTATTTCTATCTATTCGAAAAATATCTTAAGATTCTTATAATATAATTAAGTATATCTTATAATTAATTATATCTATTATAAAGAATATTGACTATTGTATTTTTTTAGTTTGCAAAATAAAGGTTTTTTATATTTATAGTATTCTATAAAAAAAAATGAATGGAATGGATAAAAAGAAAATTGCAAAAAAGGAGAACTAATTTAAAAGATTTGATTTTTCTTTTCCCGCCCTCGTGGCCTTTCTTCTAATCGAACTTGAAATTGGATTCAAAAGAAAGTGATTGTGAAAATGAAATAGCTCTTTCAGAATACCCTTTTAAAAGGGTCTCAGTACGACTTTTAGGCGAATGCGCCCATTTCGAATCCTAAATAAGTTTCGTTTACCTATTTCCACATGCAATACTTCTCAAACCACTCTCGGATCCCCACAAACGCAAGATGCGCGTCAGATTTTGAAATAAGGATATCCTCCAGCCCCAGTATACCGAAACTCGCTCTTATCCTATCCCACCGGTTGTAAGGATTCATACATAGGACTTTTTAGTTGATTGATAGTGCCATAAAGTTGAAGCTTTTTTAGACTTTTTTATTAAGCTGTAATTTCCTTCCTGCAGAGCGGCGCTCTATCCTCTAGAAGCTCATACAACAATGCGCGGTAAAGGGGGAAAAATAGCATACTCAATCAAAATCAACGGGCAAATTCTTTTACTTACTACAGATCTCATACTACCCTCCTTAGACTTTTTAAGGCGATATACCACCCAAAAGGTATGAAAATGCCGGGTGGAGTTAGCTTTTTCGACGAAGACCCGTCCCGTGTAGCGAAGTCCTATTAGTAAGACCCTGCACAAGACGCGAGAATGGATTATAGAAGAATATTATTCCGAATACTCCTCCGGACGCGTATAGTAGCATTGCGATTCCTAATCTTTTTTTATGGATTCTTTCCCAATAAATAAATACAAATGATAATACTCTATTTGTATTTGTATTTATTGTATTATACCTTTATATATTCTAAATATATAGAATAGAAGAATCTCGATTTGTCAAGTCTCATGATCGTATCAAGATCTATTTTTATTCGGCTCAATCTTTTTTTTGAAGATTGAGCCGAGTTTAATTGCAATCAATTAGAAGAATAAAGAAGAATTACTCCATTTTGTAACTTCTTTTTTCTCTTTCTATTTCGCTTCTTTTTTATTTGGACCTTCCTTATATCTAGTTTTATCTACTTATCTAGTTTATCCACCGGCTCGAACTCGAATTTGATCGCCTTCCATACTTCACAAGCTGCGGCTAGTTCAGGACTCCATTTGCAAGCTGCTCGGATAATTTCATTACCTTCACGAGCAAGATCGCGCCCTTCGTTACGAGCTTGTACACAAGCTTCTAAAGCCACTCGATTAGCTGCTGCACCTGGTGCATTTCCCCAAGGATGTCCTAAAGTTCCTCCCCCAAACTGTAATACGGAATCATCTCCAAAGATTTCGGTCAGAGCTGGCATATGCCAAACATGAATACCCCCTGAAGCCACCGGTATAACACCTGGCATGGATACCCAGTCCTGAGTGAAAAAGACACCGCGAGCACGATCTTTTTCAATAAAATCATCGCGCAATAAATCAACAAAACCTAAAGTCATTTCGCGTTCCCCTTCTAACTTACCTACTACTGTACCGGCGTGGACATGATCTCCCCCAGACATACGCAATGCTTTAGCTAATACACGAAAATGCATACCATGATTTTTCTGTCTATCAATAACTGCATGCATTGCTCGGTGAATGTGAAGAAGTAGGCCATTGTCGCGGCAATAATGAGCCAAACTAGTATTTGCGGTGAATCCCCCAGTTAAGTAGTCATGCATTACAATAGGAACCCCTAACTCCCTCGCAAATACAGCTCTCTTCATCATTTCTTCACATGTACCCGCAGTCGCATTCAAGTAATGCCCCTTGATTTCGCCGGTTTCGGCCTGTGATTTATAAATAGCTTCGGCACAAAAGACAAAACGGTCCCTCCAGCGCATAAATGGTTGTGAGTTTACATTTTCATCATCTTTGGTAAAATCAAGTCCACCGCGTAGACACTCATAACACGCTCTACCATAATTTTTTGCAGATAATCCCAATTTTGGTTTAATAGTACATCCCAAAAAAGGACGGCCATACTTGTTCAACTTATCCCTTTCAACTTGAATACCATGAGGCGGGCCTTGGAAAGTTTTTGAATAAGTAGTGGGAATTCGCAGATCCTCCAGACGTAGAGCGCGTAGAGCTTTGAAACCAAATACGTTACCCACAATGGAAGTAAACATGTTAGTAACAGAACCCTCTTCAAATAGGTCTAATGGATAAGCTACATAAGCGATATATTGATTATCTTCCCCAACAACGGGCTCAATGTGATAGCATCGTCCTTTGTAACGATCAAGACTGGTAAGTCCATCAGTCCAAACAGTTGTCCATGTACCAGTAGAAGATTCGGCAGCTACTGCAGCTCCTGCTTCTTCGGGCGGAACCCCCGGCTGAGGAGTTACTCGAAATGCTGCCAAGATATCAGTATCCTTGGTTTCATACTCCGGGGTGTAGTAAGTCAATTTATAATCCTTAACACCAGCTTTAAATCCAACACTTGCTTTAGTTTCTGTTTGTGGTGACATAAGTCCCTCCCTACAACTCATGAATTAAGAATTCTCACAACGACAGGGTCTACTCGATATGGATTAGGCGTAAATGAAACCTTTGCAAAAATCTTTTAAAACAAAAAAAGGATATTCAATTAATATCAACTCATTAAAGAAAATGGAAGGCATGCTTAAGTTAATGAATATGTTTCATTCATATATAATGCATACACCCTGTGTATGTGCTATCCTATAGAAATTCTACTATAGGAATTCGATAGGAATTGAGTGGTTTCTATGGTAAGTTAACATGGTTCGTTATTAAACCATGGATTTGATTCACCAAATCCATCATTATTATATACTCTTTGATAGATATAGCGCAACCCAAATCAATTCCTAATCCTTATCTTACAAGTTCTTAATAGGCCCCTTTCTTATTTTGAATGTAAATACCTAAATGGTAAGAAAATTTTGCGTTGACAGCAATCTATGTTTCACGGTAGTATATATTTTGTATATTGAAGTCCTAGATAGGAAAGTAGAGTAGGGACAGAGCCTCCACAAAAGGCGAAATGTATATGAAAAAAAGATTGATTGAACTTTCCAACGAACCCATTTCATGAGTAAACGATTGAATGGGATTCGCTTGGGCAACGAAATCAAGTCCTGGTCCCCTTTTCTCCCTTATTGAATTAACTAATTCATTTTTTTTTTTATTTTTGGCTATTTTTTTGGATTTGATTTGGCATTATTCAACAAGAAAAAAAGAAAAATTTCGACAAATTCCTTTTTTTTTGAAAATTATGTGATAATTATGAGAACCAATCCTACTACTTCTCATCCCGGGGTTTCCGCAATTGAAGAAAAAAGTACAGGGCGTATCGATCAAATTATTGGACCCGTGCTGGATATCACTTTTCCCCCGGGCAAGTTACCTTATATTTATAACGCTTTGGTAGTCAAGAGTAGAGACACTGCCGGTAAGCAAATTAATGTGACTTGTGAGGTACAACAATTATTAGGAAATAATCGAGTTAGAGCTGTAGCTATGAGTGCTACAGACGGGTTGATGAGAGGAATGGAAGTGATTGACACGGGGGCCCCTCTCAGTGTTCCAGTCGGCGGAGCTACTCTCGGGCGAATTTTCAATGTTCTTGGGGAACCTATTGACAATTTAGGTCCTGTAGATACTAGTGCAACATTCCCTATTCATAGATCTGCACCCGCCTTTATCGAGTTAGATACGAAATTATCCATCTTTGAAACAGGTATTAAGGTGGTCGATCTTTTAGCTCCTTATCGACGCGGAGGAAAAATCGGACTATTTGGGGGAGCCGGAGTAGGTAAAACAGTACTCATCATGGAATTAATCAACAACATTGCTAAAGCTCATGGAGGCGTATCCGTATTTGGCGGAGTAGGGGAAAGGACTCGTGAAGGAAATGATCTTTATATGGAAATGAAGGAATCTGGAGTAATTAATGAAAAAAATATTGAGGAATCAAAGGTAGCTCTAGTCTATGGCCAAATGAATGAACCGCCGGGAGCTCGTATGAGAGTTGGTTTAACTGCCCTAACTATGGCAGAATATTTTCGAGATGTTAATAAGCAAGACGTGCTTCTATTCATCGATAATATCTTTCGTTTTGTTCAAGCAGGATCGGAGGTATCCGCTTTATTAGGGAGAATGCCCTCCGCAGTGGGTTATCAACCTACTCTTAGTACAGAAATGGGTTCTTTGCAAGAAAGAATTACTTCTACCAAAAAGGGATCTATAACTTCGATCCAAGCAGTTTATGTACCTGCGGACGATTTGACCGACCCTGCTCCTGCCACAACATTTGCACACTTGGATGCTACTACCGTACTTTCCAGAGGATTAGCTTCCAAGGGTATTTATCCAGCAGTAGATCCTTTAGATTCAACCTCAACTATGTTACAGCCTCGGATCGTTGGCAACGAGCATTATGAAACTGCGCAAAGAGTTAAGCAAACTTTACAACGTTACAAAGAACTTCAGGACATTATCGCAATTCTTGGATTGGATGAATTATCGGAGGAGGATCGTTTAACTGTAGCAAGAGCACGAAAAATTGAACGTTTCTTATCACAACCGTTCTTTGTGGCAGAAGTTTTTACGGGTTCCCCAGGAAAGTATGTTGGTCTTGCAGAAACAATTAGGGGATTTCAACTAATCCTTTCCGGAGAATTAGACGGCCTACCCGAACAGGCTTTTTATTTGGTGGGTAATATCGATGAAGCTAGCACGAAAGCTATAAACTTAGAAGAGGAGAACAAATTGAAGAAATGAAATTAAATCTTTATGTACTAACTCCTAAGCGAATTATTTGGGATTGTGAAGTGAAAGAAATCATTTTATCTACTAATAGTGGCCAAATTGGTGTATTACCAAACCACGCCCCCATTAACACAGCTGTAGATATGGGTCCTTTGAGAATACGCCTCCTTAACGACCAATGGTTAACGGCGGTTCTGTGGAGCGGTTTTGCAAGAATAGTTAATAATGAGATCATCATTTTAGGAAATGATGCGGAACTGGGTAGTGACATTGATCCGGAAGAAGCTCAACAGGCACTTGAAATAGCTGAAGCTAACTTGAGTAGAGCTGAGGGTACGAAAGAATTGGTTGAAGCGAAGCTAGCTCTCAGACGAGCTAGGATACGAGTCGAGGCTATCAATTGGATTCCCCCATCCAATTGAAGACAATCCAAAGTTTTAGTTGATACAAAGAAAAAGGGAAGAGGGGTAGAAAAGGTTATTAGATAGCGAAGCGAAGTAAGTTCAATGCTATCTAGTAATTTTTCTACCTACCTACCTACTATTGGATTTGAACCAATGACTCCCGCCGTATGAAAGCAATACTCTAACCACTGAGTTAAGTAGGCAATTTATCACCACAAAGGAAGACTCATTACTTCGATCGATTATAGATCGAATCCATTTTATAAGCAATACTGCTCCTTATTGGTATGTTATATAGTAAAAAAATCAAAGAGATATCCTCTAGCATTAGAGAATATTCATCTTGACAAGAAATTATCTATATGTTAAGATATCTCTGACAAGGGCTATAGCTCAGTTCGGTAGAGCAACTCGTTTACACGTGCGCCAATGCTTTTCAAGGGAGCTTATTATGCAATGAACATAATTGATCTTATTGCAAAATCAATGTCTTACTTCATGGATTCGAGAGAATAGAAGAACAGTAGCCTGACAAACAGTCGGTTCAGTCCGATTCCGGTGCCAATTCAGATGCCAAATCAAATAGAACCCTTATTGATTTGCTAGTTGATAAGGTAAATACCCAGCCCACTAAATGCTAGGCGTAATGAGGATAAGGGCCTCCAAAAAACTTCTTTTCGTTCTATGAACTTTAAGGTGTATGAAGTCTCATAGTCAACTCTTGCAGCGGAACGATAGAGACTCCATTTCACTTAGGTTGATTTAATTTAGGCCGGAGGCAAACCTAAGTCAAGGTAATCCTCCTTTGAAACACTTTGGTATTGCTCCTAGATAGATCATGATACAAATAATCAATCAGAGTGCAGGGAGCCATCTCATTATCTTTCCGTAAAGAAAAACTATGGTGAACTAACTGATCTTTACATCAGTTGATGAAAGAGCCCAATGCAAAAAAGTGCATGTTGGGTCTTTGAAACAGTTCAAATCATTTTGATAATAATTCGTTTGATCTGTTTTACCGAGAAGGTCTACGGTTCGAATCCGTATAGCCCTAATATGTCCTATTTTTCGATTTTAGGATAGAGATCCTATGTTTCCTTTAGTATAGTTTGCATTTCCTCATTAGTACTTGTTTATAGACTGGACGGTCGCTTGCGCCATAGAATAGAGGTAAAAGCATTACCACAGGCTCATTCATTGAAAATCATAGAGACAAGAAAAGAAAAAGGAATTTCTATCAAATCAATAGAAGGAAGGATTACCTGATTTGAATTCTATCCTCCTTCAAATAGGATATGCTCTAATTCTCTAGACTTCCCTATAATAACTGCAATGATTTTTTCCATCTTGCGAATTTCTACTTTGTTTGAAGTATATTACTTTGCTTATATATACGTTATCTAAATCGATCTACTTTAAATAGAAAAAATCCAAAAATAAAGAAAGAGTAAATAAAAAAACAAAATATTCTGTCTCATAGTTCTGAAATAGAGTCCTTTATTTTTGTAGTATTACTCCTCATTAGGCTGCATACATTAGTCATCCTATCTTAATTAGGTTCTAATTAGTAGTATTTTTATTTAATAGTCTCCGATTATTATTAAATAGAGTCTCTGGTTATTATAAAATAAAGGATAGAGGAATTCCTTTTTCTAGAGATTCTAGAGAAAAGAGACAAAGTGAAGCGAAAGAATTTTCTTTGTAATCTTTGTAATTAGGTCTACACCATCTCTAAATAGAATGGAAATCAAAAAAAGGGAGTCGAGATTCCATTGGATGAATCTTTAAAGAAGACATGGCACAGAGGGAACAAAGGCTAAACTAAGCGCTTTGTTTTGAGCAAAAAGGATTCTTGTTTCAACGAGGAAAAGAGATAAGTTCTGGATAAATTGACAATGCTGACTTGAATTGACTAATTCAGTTCCGCCTATTCCACATTAATAGGAGTACATTTATGTTTCTGCTTCACGAATATGATATTTTTTGGACATTTCTAATAATAGCAAGCCTTATTCCTATTTTGGCATTTTGGATTTCAGGACTTTTAGCCCCGGTTAGTGAAGGACCAGAGAAGCTTTCTAGTTATGAATCGGGTATAGAACCCATGGGAGGAGCTTGGTTACAATTCCGAATACGCTATTACATGTTTGCACTAGTTTTTGTTGTTTTTGATGTGGAAACGGTCTTTCTCTACCCTTGGGCAATGAGTTTCGACGTATTGGGTGTATCCGTTTTTATCGAAGCTTTCATTTTCGTGCTTATCCTAGTTGTTGGTTTAGTTTATGCATGGCGAAAAGGAGCCTTGGAATGGTCTTAACTGAATATTCAGACAAAAAAAAAAAAGAAGGAAAAGGTTCCATTGAGACAATTATGAGTTTGATTGAGTTTCCCTTACTTGACCAAACAAGTTCTAATTCCGTTATTTCAACTACACCAAATGATCTTTCGAATTGGTCAAGACTCTCCAGTTTATGGCCTCTTCTATATGGTACCAGTTGTTGTTTCATTGAATTTGCTTCATTAATAGGCTCGCGATTCGACTTTGATCGTTATGGGTTGGTACCTAGATCAAGTCCTAGGCAAGCAGACCTAATTTTAACTGCCGGTACGGTAACAATGAAAATGGCCCCTTCTTTAGTGAGATTATACGAGCAAATGCCTGAACCAAAATACGTCATTGCTATGGGAGCGTGTACTATTACAGGGGGAATGTTCAGTACGGATTCCTATAGTACTGTTCGGGGAGTTGATAAGTTAATTCCGGTGGATGTCTACTTGCCGGGCTGCCCACCTAAACCGGAGGCTGTTATAGATGCCCTAACAAAACTTCGTAAGAAGATATCGCGAGAAATAGTTGAGGATCGAACTCTATCTCAAAAGAAAAATCGATGTTTTACTACCAGTCACAAGCTTTATGTTAGACGCAGCACTCATACTGGAACTTACGAGCAAGAATTGCTCTATCAATCACCATCTACTTTAAACATATCTTTTGAAACTTTTTTCAAATCCAAAAGTCCAGTATCTCCTTACAAATTAGTGAATTAGGAGGGGCTCTTTTGTGTAGAAAAAGAAAGAGCAGGGTAATCTTTCAAACTTGCATTCGAAACGTGAAATATTTATACAAAAAGGGAGAGATCAAGACAATGCAGCAGGGTTGGTTATCTAATTGGCTAGTCAAACATGAGGTGGTTCATAGATCTTTAGGCTTCGATCACCGAGGAATAGAGACTTTACAAATAAAAGCAGGAGATTGGGATTCCATTGCTGTCATTTTATATGTATATGGTTACAATTATTTACGTTCCCAATGTGCTTACGATGTAGCACCCGGTGGATCTTTAGCCAGCGTGTATCATCTTACGAGAATACAGTATGGTATAGATAACCCAGAAGAAGTATGCATAAAAGTCTTTGCCCAAAAGGATAATCCTAGAATCCCGTCTGTCTTCTGGATTTGGAGAAGTGTCGATTTTCAAGAACGTGAATCTTATGATATGGTGGGAATCTCTTATCATAATCATCCACGCCTTAAACGTATCCTAATGCCTGAAAGTTGGATAGGCTGGCCCTTACGTAAGGACTATATAACCCCCAATTTCTATGAAATACAAGATGCTCGTTGAATGATAAGAAATTCATGCTCACTTATACAACACAACTCTAGATTCAAGTCAAGGAATATTTTTACGTTCTGTTCGTAGATGAAACGGAACACCTATTATATTCCAATTTATTCCTATTATACAAAAAGGGTCCAGATAGACTGAGCAAAAGAGGGCTTCATTTCGATTCTCCAATTTTGAAAATCGCATATTAATTTCTTTCGTATGAACAGAAAAATACGATGACTCAAAGAAGTTCCCTACCACGAACTTTGTACCGCGCACATTAGTTAGAACAACCAGGAAAGTAAGATAAGCAAGAATAAATACAAATTTGTCGGAATAGCAGAATGCAAAATTAAGAAATGCAAAAATGAAAAAAAGGGAACCTAATCTCACCTCCTTCTGTACCATAAAGGAAAGAACCAGAGATTTTGACTCTTCTCTAAATCTAAAAAGAAAAAGAAGTGCCTCCATTTATAAATTTATCTACTTAGATAAATAAATCATACTCTATCTATATTATTAACGAATATGTATCCCAACCCATCTCGAGGTATTTGTATCAATGCCTATTTGGTAGATCCTTTTTTTCTGTGCCAGGAACCAGATTTGAACTGGTGACACGAGGATTTTCAGTCCTCTGCTCTACCAACTGAGCTATCCTGACCTTTTCTTGTGCATCATCCTAGTAGAGTATTTGTATCTATGTCAATTAAAGGGACTAAAAAATCAATAAAGTATTCCAAATTCAAAATTTGGAAGGGGTAGTCCAATGCATTGTGCATGGCTTACTTAATAATACTTAAAATAAAAGCCGATACTATAAAAAAAAGAAATCTATTCAATGAATAGCATAAGATCCATTGAGTTCTCTTTGGACTCCTTTGTAAAAGAGTAGAATGAGAAAGTTAATGAATCTTAAACCCATTGATAAAAATAAAAAAAGAGGATAAATACTATAAATAAAAGAGGGTTTGGGGATAGAGGGACTTGAACCCTCACGACTTATAAAGTCGACGGATTTTCCTTTTACTAGAAATTTCATTGTTGTCAGTATTGACATGTAGAATGGGACTCTCTCTTTATCCTCGTCCGATTAATCTACTTTTTAGAAGGTCTCGAAAACTGTGAATTGAAGGGTTTGATTACTCCATATTCGATTGGAATGGATTCACAAGAATCTTAAAAAAATTCAGAATTTTTTATTTCATAATCATTCCTAATTTCATTCTAAAAATAAAGAACGTATATTATGATAAGGGTTCTGTGATTAATCGTTTGCTATGTCAGTATCTATACGTGTGTATTAGATATATAAAGCCCTTACTTTCTCTAATTTAGAGGGAGTCCCACTACCAACACAACGTAATCAACTCGATTCGTTAGAACAGCTTCCATTGAGTCTCTGCACCTATCCTTTTCTTTTGGATTCTAGTTCGAGAACCACTTGTTTTCTCAAAATACGGATTTGGCTCAGGATTGCCCTTTTTTAATTCCTGGGTTTCTCTGAATTTGGAAGTTACCGCTTAGCAGGTTTCCATACCAAGGCTCAATACAATCAAGTCCGTAGCGTCTACCTATTTCGCCATATCCCCCATTTTCCTTTTCTTTGATTGAGACCTAGATTCCTTGTGTAATTTCATCCATCTCTTAGTTTTTTTTGAATCGTTGAATTCATTATTCGACATAGTCTAGCAGTTCGTCTCTATTTGAGAGACCCCGCTTGTTGCAATTCAGAATTGAATTGATTCTATCGTTGATGTATTTGCAATTCAATCCGAATCAATATATCCCAAACTTTTTCTCTCCCCCACCCCCCTACCTTTCTTTTTTCGAGTATTCAAAATCATACTATAACGCTCGATATTCATTCTTTTTTTTTTTTTATCAAAATTAGCAATTTAATTTGCTATGATTCTATGTTTTCCTTAGTGAAATATTAATCATTATTATTAAGAAATAACAAAAAAAAAAAATTTCAAAAAATGTCTATAATGGTCGAATGAAAATGCCAAGAAATTCGTATTTTCTCTTTATTATATAAAATATCTGAAATCAAATTCAATATAGAAATTAGAATAGATTCTATTCTATTAGAAAAATCAATTTGCGAATTAGAGAAATAAAAAGAAAGTTCAAGAAATTCTATAATCCTATTTAAGGATATGCTCTAGTTAAGCATATCAAGCTAACTTTATCCTTATGAAGTTCTAGTATTTTTTTCTAAGTAGAACTTCGAATTTCGAACTAGTTAATAGCTAAGATTAATAATTAAGATCTGTCATTTTACGGGTTTCCTATACTATACATAGTTCTATTTGTTACACTATTTCTGTTATGTAAGCCCACTTAGCTCAGAGGTTAGAGCATCGCATTTGTAATGCGAGGGTCATCGGTTCAAATCCGATAGTCGGCTTTTTTCTATATCGATGTTCCATGAACAAGAATTTATCTTTTTCTCCGAATTAAATGGAGAATCCAGGATCTGTTCTGTGGTTCTACCTTATAATTTTGCTAGATACAAAACAATAAAATAAATAATATTTTATATATATATAAAATCCAGATGTTGATGAAATTCCATTTTTTGTAGTACTTTAGTAGATTTAACTCTAGTAGATTTAACTCTGTTTATCCTTTAGTTTAATTCAGTTTTAATTTCGATGTATTCTGTAATGTAAATACAATGAAATTAATTGTGTAAAATGAAATTTCAATAAAATAAAAAAGGAGTCTTCATGTCCCGTTATCGAGGACCTCGTTTAAAAAAAATACGCCATCTGGGGGTTTTACCAGGACTCACTAGAAAAACTCCCAAATCCGGAAGTAATCTGAAAAAGAAATTCCATTCTGGGAAAAAGGAGCAATATCGTATTCGTCTTCAAGAAAAACAGAAATTGCGTTTTCATTATGGTCTGACAGAACGACAATTACTTAGATATGTACATATCGCTGGAAAAGCTAAAAGGTCAACAGGTCAGGTTTTACTACAATTACTTGAAATGCGTTTGGATAATATCCTTTTTCGATTGGGCATGGCTTCAACCATTCCTGAGGCCCGGCAATTAGTTAACCATAGACATATTTTAGTTAATGATCGTATAGTCGATATACCAAGTTTTCGTTGCAAACCCCGAGATATTATTACTACGAAGGATAACCAAAGATCAAAACGTCTGGTTCAAAATTCTATTGCTTCATCGGACCCGGGGAAATTGCCAAAGCATTTGACGATTGACGCATTGCAATATAAAGGACTAGTTAAAAAAATCCTAGATAGGAAGTGGGTCGGTCTCAAAATAAATGAGTTGTTAGTTGTAGAATATTACTCTCGTCAGACTTGAACTTAATAAAAAAAAGAAAGGTTCATAGAATTTTTTTCCCCTTTCCCCGAACTAAATCGACCTAAAGCCCTTAATTCGTATTTTCCATTCAACTAGCAGAAATGGATTAACCCTAAGATCCTTTTTCTTTTTTGTTCTTTTCTCTACGTGTATTTTACATACCACAGTAATTTACTATAGAGAATCTCTATTAAATAAAAGAGAATTTCTATTAAATAAAGGTATTATTGCTGGAATAAACTGTTATTTGATTTGATACATTGTGATCGTTAACGTTGATGAATTAAGAGAAACGGAAAGAGAGGGATTCGAACCCCCGGTAAACAAAAGTCTACATAGCAGTTCCAATGCTACGCCTTGAACCGCTCGGCCATCTCTCCTACATAATCTTATTATGGAAAATAAACTGAATGAATAGCGAGTTTTCCTATTCCTGTAGTACAAGTACAACCACAATCGCTGGGGGATTCCATGGTTCTATTGGAAAAAACCCTTTTCATCTAAATGGAAGGATCCAGAATTTTTTTACTAGGAATTCTGCTCCCTCGAAAAGTTTTAGTTTGGGTTTTCCCAAAACCAAAGAAAAAGAGAATGGAAGAATTCTTCTTATTCCATAATAAAATAAAGGAACCTTATCTAAAAAAGGGTATGAGACAATTAATGACTTTGAAAACGCAAAATAGCTGATGAGAGAAGTTATTATTGAGAAATAGAAAAGTGGAATGAAATCCAATCTTAGTCAAATATTTCACAGCTCTTCTTGTCCAAACAGAAGGAAAAGGAGGCAATTTGAGCTGAGCGGAAAATCCATACCTCTCTTATCCATTTAGAACATATATATGGATCGGTCGATTTATAAGAATCGAATGTGTTTGTTTTTATGTTATTTTGTGAAGGAATGAAAACAATTCTATATAGAATGGATTGGGAATTATGCCTAGATCCCGTATAAATGGAAATTTCATTGATAAGACCTCTTCAATTGTAGCCAATATTTTATTGCGCATAATTCCGACAACCTCAGGAGAAAAAAGGGCATTTACTTATTATAGAGATGGTGCGATTTGACTCTTTTTTTTCTACCTACGCTTCAGTCTTACGAGAAAGAGAAGGGGTTCACGTAGAGAGAACAAAATTAGTAAAGGAAACCCACGCTTGGAGAAGGTGAGGTGAACTAACAATTCCTTCTGTCGTGTATCCTCGATTGATGCGGCCTCAGATGCTTCAATTGTAGATTTGAGTATTGAGCAAAAGGTTACACCTACAGGATAGGTTCTGTATTACAGGCCAATCCTACTCTACTAGTACCAATAGGCAGCATAGGGGAGAAAAGCACTACACCTAGAAATAGGAATCAACAAGAGAAAAACTTTGTTAGAAATCGGCCCTTTCCTGATCGGTATCAGGGCCGGGAAGAATGGTTCGGATAACAAACAGCCATCAGGTTTGTACTTTGGATACCCCTATAACCATCAAAGGTCGTTGAAGTGGCTAATTCCTCTAAATAGGAGGCGTTGAGAACAAAGAAATTCTTGCAGCTATTGTTTTCCTCTAGCATTAATAGAATTCCTTAGTGTTAAGAAAAACCTCTTGCGGGAAGGTTGGCTAGAGATTTCTTGGAAAAATACCAGCCCCTTTCGGTCCATAATGAGATGGGACTAATTCTATTTTTATTCTATAGATTATTTCGCTTAGTACTATGTACAGAAGGGAGGAGCCGTATGAGATGAAAACCTCATGTACGGTTTTGGAACGGAGATTTTTTGAATAGAACGAACGACCGTAACGGATGTTGGCTCAATCCGAAGGAAATTATGCAGAAGCTTTGCAGAATTATTATGAAGCTACGCGACTAGAAATTGATCCCTATGATCGAAGTTATATACTCTATAACATAGGCCTTATACACACAAGCAATGGAGAGCATACAAAGGCTTTGGAATATTATTTCCGGGCACTAGAACGAAATCCCTTCTTACCGCAAGCTTTTAATAATATGGCCGTGATCTGTCATTACGTGCGGCTATCTCCACTATAGAAAGAAGAAAAAAAAGAAAGGATCAAATTTTCTAGTATTTACTAGAAAAAGGGCTTTCTACATAGGGATCGTCAAAACAACGATTTTGCCCTATCAGCTGTAGGAAAAAAGGACACTTCACGAGAATCCAAATAGGAAGAAAGTATAGCCTATGCTACTACTCTATGGATAAAGTTATGGATAAAGTCCCAAAATTGATAGGAAAAGCACCGTAAAGATCCATTAGTGAGCGACTGGGTCAATACAACTAAAAAAACTGCTTACTTATCCCATGATACGGGGCAAAATTTAGGAATCCGCTTATGTAATAGAGCCGATCCACTAAGGAATTAAGCAGCGGTGTAGTATCAGATCCCAAAGATAGTAAGTTCTTTTTTCTTTCTTATGGGAAAAAGTCTTTTTCAAGGATTCTATATAAATTTCATATACGAAACCGAGATAGTTACCTTTCAGAAAATTCGAACGAAAGCTATAAGTCTATCTATGCTTCATTCTTCTGAAGGTGGGAGAAAAGATCAAACTGATTATTGATCCAAATTAGGGTTTGAAACTTAGGTAATTAACTTATTCTGCTTAACCCAAGAAGAAATTGGATCGATTTTTGAGAAATAGAATCCAGTTAAGATTAAGATAGGGGAAATTAAGATAGCAATTTCTGAGCCGTATGAGGTAGGAAACTCTCAAGTACGGTTCTAGGGGAAGGAACTGCCTATTCCGACCGAGGAGAACAGGCCATTCTACAGGGTGATTCGGAAATTGCGGAAGCTTGGTTTGATCAAGCTGCTGAGTATTGGAAACAAGCTATAGCGCTTACTCCGGGAAATTATATTGAAGCACAGAACTGGTTGAAGATTACGAAGCGCTTTGAATTTGAATAAGACCACTCCCCTTTTTCATAAAACAGATAGTTTGTTTGTTGATTTATTAATCAAATAAATTAGGTCGGAAGATCGAATCAAGAATTTCATTATATCTCTTTCTTCTACCTTCTATTTTATATGATATTTCATCTAGAATAGAAGTAAAAAAGTGAATAAAGAGGGGCAATCTAAACATCGCTAATATATGAGGACCGTCTTATTAATAATTCTAATGAGTTATCTTGGAATTTGGAATCGAATAAAAAAATCTCTACTCAAGGAAAGTAGATGTAGATAGGGCTTATACCTTCAAAAAAAATACACTAGCTTCTTAAATTAAAAAAAGATTTTTTGTTACGTCGGGAAATAATTTTCCAAGATAAAAAATGTCCGTTAGGCA